ATGTGTATTATTTAAATAGTGTAAATAGATACACTTTGGGCTGTGAATTGTGCTACTAGGGGTTTAATCCTGTTTTTGGGGGTTTAGCGGGAATAATAGTGACCTTAGGAGTATAGGGGGGTAGGGGGGTTTAACGCGAAAAAAGAATTTACTTAAACCCCGGGGCGTATACTGGGTAGCTCTTTGGGATTAATAATTACATTATGTCCTTGATAACAGTTATGTAATTCTTCAAGTATTAGCCTGTTAAGCTATGACATTATTTCTGTTTTGCAACCATAAATTTATAATGTTCAACCTAAAACTTTAATATTTGTATGCACTATGAAATGCTAAATGAAAGGAAAATAAAATTAGAAATAGTAACACTCTGGAAAGAATGCTAGGCATGGTGAGTTTTCGGGATATGTACGACACCATTAATTTATGCCAGGATTAATAAGCATGAAGGGGTAATATCAATTATTGGACCTGAAATAGGAACCAAATGCCAGGAATAAATCAAGGAATGAAACTGTACAATTGTTGTCTACCATATCAATAATTACTAACATTGAAAAACTAATTAATGGTCGGTTCTTATTACATTATACTTTGTTTMAAAYWWRWYWYTWYTRTNWAKSAWATAAAAATTTATGTATGAGCTCAATGGCATTTAATGTAAACGTACAACCATATTGTGTTAATATTATGATCGTAATTAAATAACAACAGTTAAAATAATGGTTATAATATAAGTAATAGTCTTTAAACATTTATATTAACATTCATGAAAGATACATAACATATATATGTATACTAAATTTTATTAATTAGTTAATATAAATGTATGGTGTATATACATATATGTATGTAAAATGTCCAAAAAGTAGTTTAGTTGAGAATTCTAGCTTTGGGAGTTAGCGGTAGGGGTTAAAATCCCTTCTTTTTGAGCAGTAGAGGGGATTTTAACCCCTGACGTCCGGTTTACAAGACCGGCGCTCTGAAGCTGAGCTACTAGTGCAAAATCATCCAAGAGCTTTGTTTTCTAATCATCCTGTAAGGGGGGTTAAAATTAGGAATAAGAAGAAGTAAAGGATTGAGGCGACTTGGCCGATAATAATGAATGGATGCTCTACGGGTATTCCTCCGATTCATGTAAGAATGGCAACATTTGCAATTAGTGTTCAGAATAAGAATTGGGTGAGGGGTCGGAATGTTAGGCCTCGCTGTTTTGATGTGTGGAGAATGGGGACAACCATTAATACTAGGATTGAGGCTAGTAGTGCTAATACTCCTCCTAGTTTGTTAGGAATTGAGCGTAGAATAGCGTAGGCGAATAGGAAGTATCATTCGGGCTTAATATGTGGAGGAGTGACAAGAGGGTTGGCTGGGGTGAAGTTATCTGGGTCTCCTAGTAGATTCGGGGAGAAGAGTGCTAATGAAGTGAGTGCAATAATAACAGCTGCGAACCCTAGGAGGTCTTTATATGAGAAGTATGGGTGGAATGAGATTTTGTCCACGTCCGAGTTCAATCCTAAGGGGTTGTTTGATCCTGTTTCGTGAAGGAAAAGTAGATGAATGATAGTAACGGCTGCAATGATGAAAGGGAATAGGAAATGGAAGGCAAAGAAGCGGGTAAGGGTGGCGTTGTCAACGGAGAATCCACCTCAGATTCATTGAACTAGCGTATCTCCAACGTATGGGACTGCAGATAAGAGATTAGTAATTACGGTAGCGCCTCAGAAGGATATTTGTCCTCATGGAAGTACATAACCTACGAATGCGGTTATTATTACAAGGAGAAGTAGGACGACCCCAATGTTTCATGTTTCTTTGTACAGGTAAGAGCCGTAATAGAGTCCTCGGCCGATGTGGAGGTAGATGCAGATGAAAAAGAATGATGCACCGTTAGCATGGAGGTTACGGATGAGTCAGCCATAGTTCACATCTCGGCAGATGTGGGCGACGGATGAGAAGGCTGTAGCGATATCTGATGTATAATGTATAGCCAGAAATAGTCCTGTAAGGATTTGGATGATTAAGCAGAGACCGAGGAGAGAGCCAAAGTTTCATCAAACAGAGATATTTGAGGGGGCTGGAAGGTCAACTAATGCATCGTTAGCAATTTTTAGTAGTGGGTGGGTTTTACGTAGGCTTGCCATTAAGGTTCTTGTAGTTGAATAACAACGGTGGTTTTTCAAGCCGCTGGTCCTGGTTAAAGTCCTGGCGGGAATTATGACTTATATTATGTCTTTATTTTTATTTGGTTTAGTTTTAGGTTTGGTTGCGGTTGCTTCTAATCCTTCTCCTTATTTTGCAGCTTTGGGCCTGGTTGTTGTGGCGGGGTTAGGATGTGGGGTGTTAGTTGGTCATGGAGGTTCTTTTCTGTCTTTAGTGTTGTTCTTGATTTATTTGGGAGGAATGCTTGTTGTATTTGCTTATTCGGCAGCTCTTGCTGCAGAGCCTTATCCTGAAAGTTGAGGGAGTCGGCCTGTAGCGGTGTCCATGTTTGTATATTTATTAGGGGTGATTTTAGTTGCTGGTCTATTTTGAAGTGGGTGGTATGAGTCTTCTTGAGTGTCTGTGGACGAGCTCGGTGAGTTTTCGGTGTTTCGTGGAGATGTGGGGGGAGTTGCATTAATGTACTCTTTGGGTGGAGGGATGTTAGTAATCAGTGCGTGAGTGCTTCTTCTTACTTTATTTGTGGTGTTGGAGTTGACTCGGGGCTTGAGTCGAGGCACGCTTCGGGCAGTTTAAAGGACAAATATAAGTGTTGTTAGTGTAAGGGTTAGGAGGAATAGGGTTAGGTAAGTTTTGATTATGCCTTGTTGGGTGTTACTTGTTGTTGTGATGAGAGGGGTATTGAGGGAGGCTACGGCTTTGGGGCCTGTTTTTTCTAATCATGTTTGGTCGACCATTTGGCTGGCGATGGCTTGTCCTAGGGTGAGGTTAAGTTTAGGGGTAAGGCGATGAATAATTGCGGGGAAAAAGCCCAGTATGTTAGAGAAGTGGTGGGCGGTTAGTTGGGGTGTGGGTTTGAATTGTTTGCTTGTTAGTGAGGCGAGTTCTAGGGCAATAAGTAGGCCTAGAATGGATACGGTGAGTGCACCTAGTTTAAGTAGAGGGGGTATTGATATAACTGGTGTTTTTAGGGGTAAAATATTTGAGGTAATTAGTAACCCTGCAATAATGCTTCCTCAAGCTAGTCGTTTGATGGGGTTGATTACTGCTGGGTTGTTTTCGTTGATAGGGGATAATGAATTGAATCGTGGGTGGCCTATGGATACGAAGAAAACAACACGGAGGCTGTAAATAGCTGTGAAGGAGGTGGCAAGTAGGGTTAGGGTCAGGGCTCAGGCGTTTAGGTGGGATGTGTTTAATGCTTCAATAATGGCGTCTTTGGAGAAGAAACCAGCTAGGAAGGGTGTGCCTGTTAGGGCTAGGCTTCCGATGGTTAGGCAGGAAGATGTGAAGGGTGTTAGGTGATGTATTCCTCCTATTTTTCGGATGTCTTGCTCGTCGTTTAAGCTGTGAATGATTGAGCCAGAACATAGGAAAAGTATTGCTTTGAAAAAGGCGTGGGTACAGATGTGGAGGAAGGCAAGTTGGGGTTGGTTAAGGCCGATTGTAACTATTATTAGGCCTAGTTGACTTGATGTGGAGAAGGCAACGATTTTTTTGATATCATTTTGAGTTAAGGCACAGGTAGCGGTAAATAGGGTGGTTAGGGCCCCTAAGCATAGGCAGGTAGTTAAAGCGGTTTGGTTGTTTTCCATTAGTGGGCTTATTCGGATTAGAAGGAAAATTCCTGCAACAACTATAGTGCTGGAGTGCAGTAGGGCAGAGACCGGAGTGGGGCCCTCTATAGCAGAGGGCAGTCAAGGGTGAAGTCCGAATTGAGCTGATTTTCCTGTGGCGGCAAGAATTAGGCCTAGGAGAGGAAATGTGAGGTCAAGGTCTTTGGCTGCTGCAAATATTTGTTGTATTTCTCATGAGTTGAGGTTTGTAGCAGTTCATGCTATTGCAAAGATTAGTCCGATGTCTCCGACTCGGTTGTACAAGACTGCTTGCAGGGCAGCGGTATTTGCGTCTGCTCGTCCGTATCATCAGCCGATTAGGAGGAAGGATATAATGCCTACACCTTCTCATCCGATAAAAAGTTGGAATATATTATTTGCTGTTACTAGGATAATTATAGCAATTAGGAAGATTAAAAGGTATTTAAAGAATCGGTTTATGTAGGGGTCGGCATGTATATATCAGGATGCAAATTCTAGAATTGACCAGGTAACATAAAGAGCGATGGGGGTAAAAATGATGGAGTAGTGGTCAAATTTAAAGCTAATGTTGATGTCAAAGGTTAGGGTATTTATTCAATTTCAATTGGTTACAATTGTTTCTGCGCCTTCATTTAGGAAAAGAAATAGGGGCAGGAGGCTAACGAAAAAGGCTAGTTTTACTGCTGTTTTAACGTGTGTGAGAGCTCAGTCGGTTTCTTGTGGGCGAGGGTTCAGAGTTGTGAGCACGGGGTATGCTAAGAGTGTAAAAATGATAATTAAGCTTGATGCTATTATTAGTGAGGTGGGGTGCATAGCTGCTACTTGGATTTGCACCAAGAGTTTTTGGTTCCTAAGACCAACGGATGAGCTGTTATCCTTTAGGAGCGGCTTCGAGTGAGCCCAGGGGTTCAACCAAGGTGGCGAAGATTAGCAGTCTTCGTTGCTAGCGAGCCTCTCTCGGTGGACAAGGGGGTTTTAACCTCTGTCTTTAGAATCACAATCTAATATTTTTGTTAAACTATGTCTACAGGCGGCTCATCCTCAAATTAGTTCGGGTTTAAGGATAAGGAGGATGAGGGGAATTAGGTGGAGGGCTATTAGTAGGTGTTCTCGAGAGTGTGAGGGTTCTAAGGCGATGAGGTGTGCGGGGAGGGGTCCTCGTTGGGTTATTAGGAATATATAAAGTGAATAGCCTGCGGTGATTAGGGTTCCGGCCCCGGTGAGAGCAAGGGTTCATCAGGACCAGTTGAATAAGGATGTCATAATCATTAGTTCGCCTATTAGGTTAGGTAATGGGGGAAGAGCTAAGTTAGCAAGGCTGCCAATGAATCATCATGTTGCTATTAATGGGAGGGCTATTTGCAATCCTCGTGCTAACACTATGGTTCGGCTGTGTGTCCGTTCATAGTTGGTGTTTGCTAGGCAGAAAAGAGCGGAGGATGTCAGGCCATGGGCGATTATGAGGATTAGTGCTCCGGTGAAGCCTCATGGTGTTTGGATTAGAATTCCCCCAACTACTAGGCCTATGTGGCTTACTGATGAGTAAGCAATAAGGGATTTGAGGTCTGTTTGACGTAGACAAATTGACCCGGTTATAATTACACCTCATAGGGCGAAGATGATAAAGGGGTAGCTTAGTTCTTTGGTTAGGGGCTCTAGGATTACTAGTATTCGTATTATTCCGTAGCCTCCTAGTTTTAATAGGACGGCAGCAAGAATTATAGACCCTGCGACTGGAGCTTCTACGTGTGCTTTTGGTAGTCAAAGGTGGACACCATAAAGTGGCATCTTTACTAGAAATGCTAATAAGCAACTTGCTCATCATAGTTTGTCAGCATAGGTGGTTAGATGGATGTAGTTGGCGTATTGAAGGGTTAATAGGGAAAGGGTTCCTGTGTTATTTTGGAGGAGAAGTAAGGCAACGAGAAGGGGGAGGGAGCCTGCTAGGGTGTAGAATAAAAAGTAGGTGCCTGCGTTTAGTCGTTCTGTCTGGTTCCCCCACCGAGTAATGAGGATGAGTGTAGGGATTAGGGTGGCTTCAAACATGATGTAAAATATAATAATCTCTGTAGCACTGAAGGCCATAATGAGGAAAATTTGGAGGGAGGTCAGTAATGTAATGTATATTCGTTGCCGGTTGATAGGTTCAAGGGCTGTATGGTTTTGGCTTGCAAGAATTATAAGGGGAAGGAGTCAGCAGGTGAGGACTAAAAGAGGGGTGGAGAGAGGGTCGGTGGCTATATAGGGGCTGAGGCAGGACCATCCTGTTTCTGAGAGGTTTTTCAGTCAAGTGAGGCTGGCTAGTGCAATTAGTAGGCTGTGTATAAGGGCTGTAGGCCATAATCATTTGGAGGGGACAATTCAGGTTGTGGGGACTAGCATGATAGTTGGGATAAGAATTTTTAGCATTGCAGGAGGTTTAGGCTTTGTAGTCGGTCAGTTCCGTGTGTGCGGGCTGTGGCTACTAGTAGGGCTAGGCCTGCGCTAGCTTCACAAGCTGAGAATGCAAGTAGGAGCATGGGCGAGGCTGAGAAATTAGTAGAGTTTAGTTGAAGGGTTCATAGGGATAAGGCAATGAATAGGGAAAGTATCATTCCTTCTAAACATAAGAGGGCAGATAGGAGATGGGTTCGATGGAATGCTAAACCTGTCAGACCTAGCATGAAGGCTGATGAGAAGGTGAAGTGAACGGGGGTCATTAGGTTAATTGTGGACTTTAACCACAAGTTTTTGAGCCGAAATCAAATGTTTTTCTTAAACTAATTACCTATTCAGCTCATTCTAGTCCTCCTTGAAGTCATTCATAAATTAGGCCTAAGGTAAGAAGGACTAGCACGGTAGAAGCTCAGAGAAAAGTAAGTAAGGGGGATGATAGTTGGTCGCCTCAAGGAAGGGGTAAAAGGAGGGCGATTTCTAGGTCGAAGAGGAGAAAAAGAATGGCAACTAGAAAAAATCGTAGGGAGAAAGGTAGTCGGGCTGTTCCCAGAGGATCAAAGCCGCATTCGTAAGGGGAGAGTTTTTCGTGGTCGGGGGTTATTTGAGGGAGTCAGAAGGATACAATAGCTAGAATGGTGGATAGTGCAATGGCAATAATGATGATTGTTGTAACTAAATTCATTATCTTTCCTTGGATTTTAACCAAGACCAGGTGATTGGAAGTCACTTATACTGACTTTAGTACTAGAAAGATTATGAACCTCATCAGTAGATAGAGATGTATAGGAATAATCATACAACGTCTACGAAATGTCAATATCATGCAGCTGCTTCGAATCCGAAGTGGTGTTCAGATGTAAAGTGGTATTGGACTTGGCGGAGTAAGCAGATAGCCAGGAATGTTGAGCCAATGATGACGTGGAGGCCGTGGAAACCAGTGGCTACAAAGAATGTGGAGCCATAGACGCCATCGGCAATTGTAAATGGTGCTTCGTAGTATTCTATGCCTTGTAAGAAGGTGAAGTAGAATCCAAGAAGAATTGTTAGTAGAAGGGATTGAATTGCCTGTTTTCGTTCGCCTTCTATAATACTATGGTGGGCTCAGGTAACTGTTACTCCTGAGGCAAGTAGGACGGCGGTATTTAGGAGTGGCACTTCGAATGGGTCTAGGGTGGTAATGCCTGTAGGGGGTCAGCATCCTCCAAGTTCAGGGGTAGGTGCAAGGCTTGAGTGGTAGAAGGCTCAGAAAAATCCTAGGAAGAAAAAAACTTCTGATGTAATAAATAAGATTATTCCGTAGCGAAGTCCTTTTTGGACGGGCGGTGTGTGGTGTCCTTGGAATGTGCCTTCTCGTACGATGTCTCGCCATCATTGATATATTGTAAGGAGAAGCAGGGCTGTCCCAAGGGTTATTAGTGTTGTGGAGTGGAAGTGAAATCAAATTGCGAGACCTGATGTTATTAGCAGGGCGGCAACTGCGCCTGTAAGAGGTCAAGGGCTGGGGTCGACTATGTGGTATGCGTGTGCTTGATGGGCCATTAAACGTTTTCTTGTAGATAGAGGCTTAATAGAAGAACAAATACGTAGGCTTGAATTATTGCAACCGCAACTTCTAGGAGGGTGAGAAGGAATAGGAGTGTTGCTGTAAGAATTGCCACGGTAGGTATTAAAGGAAGGAGGACGAAAGCGGCTGTTGCGATTAATTGGATAAGTAAATGTCCGGCTGTGAGGTTAGCAGTCAGTCGTACTCCAAGGGCTAAGGGGCGAATAAATAGGCTAATTGTTTCGATAATAATTAGTACTGGAATTAAAGGGGTGGGAGTTCCTTCTGGTAGAAGGTGGCCTAATGCAATGGTTGGTTGGTTTCGTATTCCAATAATTACTGTAGCTAGTCAGAGTGGGACGGCAAGGCCCATGTTAAGGGACAATTGTGTGGTAGGGGTGAAAGTATAAGGGAGGAGTCCTAGCATGTTAAGGGTAATAAGGAACAGTATTAAAGAGCTTAGGATAAGGGCTCACTTGTGGCCTCCTGGTCCTAAAGGCAGGAGTAATTGTTGGGTAAATCGATTAATGAATCAACCTTGAAGGGTTAATAAGCGATTATTTAGTCATCGGGCGGAGGGGGTTGGATAAAGGATTCAAGGGAGGCTTAGGGCAAGAGCTATTAGGGGAATGCCTAGGTATGAGGGGCTCATAAATTGGTCGAAGAAGCTTAGTGTCATGGTCAGGTTCAGGGTTCTGTTTTTGGTTTTTCTGTGCTTTGAGGGGTGGGTTCGTTTGGAAAGGTGTGGGCTATAACTTTTGGGGGGAGGACAGTGAGAAAGACTAGTCAGGAAAAGACTAGAATGGCAAATCAAGGTGCAGGATTGAGTTGGGGCATGTCACTAAGGGTGGGCGGGAGTCACCAGTTTTTAGCTTAAAAGGCTAACGCTAGGGCCCTGTTTAGCTTCTTAGTGAAGCGTCTTCAAGTATTAAGGATGATCAGTTTTCAAAGTGTTCTAGAGGAACTGCTTCAACTACGATAGGTATGAAGCTATGGTTAGCTCCACAAATTTCAGAGCATTGTCCGTAGAATACTCCTGGGCGTGATGCAATAAAGGCTGTTTGGTTTAGTCGGCCAGGGACTGCGTCTATTTTAATACCTAGAGCTGGGACTGCTCAGGAGTGAAGTACATCTTCCGCAGAGACTAAGACCCGGATAGGGGATTCAACTGGGATTACTATTCGGTGGTCTGCTTCTAGAAGGCGGAACTGTCCAGGGGTGAGGTCTTGTGTGGGAATTATGTAGGAGTCGAATCCAAGGTCTTCATAGTCAGTGTATTCGTAGCTTCAGTATCACTGATGGCCTATGGCTTTAATTGTTAGGTGGGGGTCATTGATTTCGTCCATTAGATAAAGAATTCGAAGGGAGGGGAGGGCAATTAGGATGAGAATAATTGCTGGGAGGATTGTTCAGATAATTTCAATTTCTTGAGAATCTAAAATATATTTGTTAGTAAGTTTGGTGGAGACTATTGCCACAATAATGTAAAGTACTAATGTGCTGATTAGAAAAACAATCATTAGGGCGTGGTCATGAAAGTGAAGAAGTTCTTCTATAACAGGTGAAGCTGCATCTTGAAATCCTAGTTGTGAGGGATGTGCCATTAAAAGACAAGACACGCGGGGATTTAACCCACAATTCTGCCTTGACAAGGCAGTGTAATATCTGTTTTACTAGTGTCTTATAAAGAAAGTGACAGAGTGGTTATGTGGTTGGCTTGAAACCAACATATGGGGGTTCAATTCCTCCCTTTCTCGATTAGTTTGATTGAACTTGGACGAATGCAGGTTCCTCAAATGTGTGGTAAGGCGGAGGGCAGCCATGTAGTCATTCTACATTAGTCATAGTTAGTTCTACTGATAGAACTTCACGTTTGGCAGCAAATGCTTCTCAGATGATAAATAGGAACATAATTACAGCTACGAGAGAGATTAGGGAGCCGATAGAGGAGATTGTGTTTCATAGGGTATAGGCGTCTGGGTAGTCAGAGTACCGTCGAGGTATTCCAGCTAGACCAAGGAAGTGTTGTGGGAAAAAGGTTAGGTTTACACCAACAAATATAATGCCAAAGTGAATTTTTGTTCAAGTGCTGTGGAGGGTGTAGCCTGAGAATAGTGGGAATCAGTGGACAAAGGCTGCGACAATGGCAAATACAGCTCCCATTGATAGTACGTAGTGGAAGTGGGCTACTACGTAGTATGTGTCGTGAAGGACAATGTCTAAAGAGGAGTTGGCTAGGACAATTCCTGTTAAGCCGCCCACTGTAAATAGGAAAATGAAGCCTAGTGCCCATAGTAGTGGAGTTTCTCATTTAATAGACCCCCCGTGAAGAGTTGCTAGTCAGCTAAAGACTTTTACGCCAGTGGGGATCGCAATAATTATAGTGGCGGATGTGAAGTAAGCACGTGTGTCTACGTCCATTCCTACTGTAAACATGTGATGAGCTCAGACAATGAAGCCTAGTAGACCGATTGCTATTATGGCTCATACTATTCCTATATAGCCAAAAGGTTCTTTTTTACCAGAGTAGTAGGCTACAATGTGTGAAATTATTCCAAACCCTGGGAGAATAAGAATGTAGACTTCTGGGTGGCCAAAGAATCAGAACAGGTGTTGGTAGAGAATTGGGTCTCCTCCACCAGCTGGGTCGAAGAAAGTGGTATTGAGGTTTCGATCTGTCAGGAGCATTGTAATTCCGGCAGCGAGAACAGGAAGGGAGAGAAGAAGTAAAACAGCTGTAATTAGAACTGCCCAGACAAACAGAGGGGTCTGATATTGGGAGATGGCGGGTGGTTTCATATTAATAATGGTTGTAATAAAATTAATAGCCCCTAGAATTGAGGAGATTCCTGCTAGGTGTAGAGAAAAAATGGTTAGATCTACAGATGCCCCGGCATGTGCCAGATTTCCAGCCAGAGGGGGATAAACTGTTCATCCGGTTCCGGCACCAGCTTCAACACCAGAAGAGGCAAGAAGAAGAAGGAAGGATGGGGGGAGGAGTCAGAAGCTCATATTATTTATTCGAGGAAATGCCATGTCTGGGGCCCCAATCATTAGGGGCACTAGTCAGTTCCCAAATCCTCCAATCATAATTGGTATTACTATAAAGAAAATTATTACAAACGCATGTGCTGTAACAATTACATTGTAAATTTGGTCATCCCCTAAGAGGGCGCCGGGTTGGCTAAGCTCTGCTCGGATAAGCAGGCTTAAAGCTGTACCTACTATTCCAGCTCAGGCACCGAATACTAAATAAAGGGTGCCGATGTCTTTGTGATTGGTCGAGAAAAATCAACGTGTGATTGCCACAGGTAAGATGGCTGAGTTTTTAAGCGGTGGATTGTAGCCCCATAGACAGAGGTTTGAGTCCTCTTCTTACCAAGCCCTGAGGTGTGTATCATATTAGATTGCAAATCTAAAGAAGTAGGCTAATCGCCTACCGGGGCTTTCCCCCGCCTATTAGTCCTGTTTTAGGCGGGGGAAAGGTAGATGGATGCTCGCTGGTTTGAGCGCTTAGCTGTTAACTAAGAGTTTGTAGGATCGAGGCCTGCCTATCTAGGAAGGCTTTAGCTTAATTAAAGTGTCTGTTTTGCATGCAGGAGATGTGGGGTAATGTCCCGCAAGTCTTACAGGGACTGGGAGATTTTCACTCCCACTGAGGGCTTTGAAGGCCCTTGGTCTGGAATGTTAGCCTAAGTCTCTTAAAGGGTTAGTAGTGCGATTGCGGCAGGGGCAAGGGGTAGGAGAAGGAGGGTGGCTATTGTTGAAATAGCCAGGGGTAGTGTGAGTTGTGATGAGGTTAGTCGTCAGGGGGCAGTTCCGGTTAAGTTATTGGGGGATATGGTTAGGGTTATTGCGTATGAAAGGCGAAGGTAGAAGTAAAGACTGAGGAGGGCGGTGAGGGCTGCGATGGTGGCTGTGGGGGCTAAGTCTTGTTTAGTTAGTTCTTGAAGAATGAGTCATTTTGGCATAAATCCTGTTAAGGGAGGGAGGCCGCCTAGGGAGAGGAGTACTAGGGGTGTCAAGGAAGTAAGTGCGGGGGTTTTAGCTCAGGATGTGGCGAGGGCATTAATGTTAGTTGCTTTATTTAGTTTAAATACAAGGAATGTTGAGAATGTCATAATGAAGTATGTGAGGAGGGTTAGGAAAGTAAGGGAAGGAGAGAATTGTAAAATTAGGATTATTCATCCTAGGTGGGCGATTGAGGAATAAGCAAGGATTTTTCGGAGTTGGGTTTGGTTTAGTCCTCCTCAGCCTCCAACTAAGGTGGATGCAAGTCCTAATATTACTAGGATTGTTGAGTTGGTTGGTTGGATTTGCAGTAATAAGGCAAATGGAGCGAGTTTTTGTCAAGTAGAGAGGATTAATCCGGTGGTTAGGTCGAGTCCTTGGAGGACTTCAGGGAGTCAGGAGTGGAGGGGTGCAAGGCCGATTTTTAGTGCTAAAGCAATTGTAATTATGGTAATTGGGAGGGGATGAGATATTTGTTGGATGTCTCATTGTCCTGTCAGTCAGGCGTTGGTGGTGCTTGCAAATAGTAGTATGGCAGCTGCTGTTGCTTGGGTTAGGAAGTATTTAGTAGTTGCTTCAACTGCTCGGGGGTGGTGGTGTTGTGCTATAAGGGGAATAATGGCAAGGGTGTTTATTTCAAGGCCTATTCAGGCTAACAGTCAGTGGGAGCTTGCAAATGTAATTGTGGTTCCTAGGCCGAGTCCAAACAGCAGGGTGGCTAAGATGTAGGGGTTCATTAGTAAAGGAAGGATTTTAACCAACATGTTTGGGGTATGGGCCCAAAAGCTTTAATTAGCTGACTTTACTAGGAAGTGGTGTAGTGGAAGCACTGAGAGTTTTGATCTCTCCAGGTAGGGTTCGAATCCCTTCTTTCTAAGGAGCTGGGGGGACTTTAACCCTCATGGTTCACTCTATCAAAGTGGCCCTTTACTTCAGGCACAACTCCTGGGTTATAGTTGAGGGGGTAGTCCTGCAAATGCAATGGGGAGGGCTAGGTGTCAAATAACTAGTGCGAGTGTGAGTGGAAGAAAGTTTTTTCAGATGAGGTGTATTAGTTGGTCATATCGGAATCGGGGGTAGGAGGCTCGGACTCATAGGAAGACAATGGAGAGTAAGGCTGCTTTGGTTATTAGATTTATTGCAGTTAGTTCTGGGATTGTTGGGATGTGAGAAGCTCCTAGGAATAGTGTAGCTGAAAGTGTGTTTATAAGTAGGATGTTGGCGTATTCTGCTAGGAAGAACAGGGCGAAGGGTCCTCCTGCGTATTCTACATTGAAGCCTGATACTAGTTCTGATTCTCCTTCGGTCAGGTCGAAGGGGGCACGATTAGTTTCTGCTAGGGTTGAAATGTATCATATTGCGGCTAGGGGTCAGGCTGGTAAAATTAGTCAAATACTTTCTTGTGCGATGTTAAAGGTTTGTAGTGTAAAACCACCAGTAAAGATAATTGCATTAAGTAGAATTAGTCCTAGGCTCACTTCATAGGAGATGGTTTGGGCCACGGCTCGTAGGGCACCGATGAGTGCGTATTTTGAGTTAGATGCTCAGCCTGATCCTAGGATTGAGTAGACCGCGAGGCTGGAGAGGGCGAGGATGAACAGGATTCCTAGGTTGAGGTCAATAACTGGGTATGGCAAAGGTATAGGGGCCCATAAGGTGAGAGCGAGTGTGAGGGCTAATATGGGGGTAAGAAGGAATAGGACTGGGGAGGAGGTGGAAGGTCGTACTGGCTCTTTAATAAATAGTTTTACCCCATCTGCAATTGGTTGTAGGAGGCCGTAGGGTCCTACGATGTTTGGGCCTTTTCGTAGTTGTATATAGCCAAGCACTTTTCGTTCAATTAGGGTTAGGAAAGCGACGGCTAGGAGGACGGGCACGATAAATGCTAAGGGGTTAATAATATGGGTAATGAGTGTTGAAATCATAGTTAAGGAGAGGACTTGAACCTCTGTGGAAAGGGCTTAGGTCTTTTGCAGTAACCGGGCTCTGCCACCTTAACATGCCATTCTCTTAGGCGGGGGGATATGCCCTTTTACCTATTTTAGTTGTTTTCATTAGGTGAGGGTGAGGCGTGCTTTGGGCATGGGCCTCTTCTTTTCGGTCCTTTCGTACTAGAAAAGATCATGTCATAGATAGAAACTGACCTGGATTACTCCGGTCTGAACTCAGATCACGTAGGACTTTAATCGTTGAACAAACGAACCCTTAATAGCGGCTGCACCATTAGGATGTCCTGATCCAACATCGAGGTCGTAAACCCCCTTGTCGATATGGGCTCTAGAAGGGGATTGCGCTGTTATCCCTAGGGTAACTCGGTCCGTTGATCGGCACTGCCGGATCTGTTTGGTCAGAAATTCTGTTTACTAGAGCGGGGGCTCTAGGTTGTAGGAGGGGTAATCCCATTCCACGTGGGGGTTTTGTGTTTCCCCGCGGTCGCCCCAACCAAAGACATTAGAGCAGGGTTCATCTGGTTTAAGCCTATGTTTAGGGGTGTTTAACATGATCTGCTTTGGTGTCTAAAGCTCCATAGGGTCTTCTCGTCTTATGTGTGAATCCCCGCTTCTGCACGGGGAGATCAATTTCATTGACTAGAAAAAGGAGACAGCTAAGCCCTCGTCGTGCCATTCATACAGGTCTCCATTTAAAAGACAAGTGATTGCGCTACCTTCGCACGGTCAAAATACCGCGGCCGTTAAACTTATAGTCACAGGGCAGGCGGGACCTCTTATTCGTTATTTTTGCAAGAGGCGATGTTTTTGGTAAACAGGCGAGGCTTTATGTGTTTGCCGAGTTCCTTCTTTTTCTTTAGGTCTTTCCTGATGGGCACACCAGTGTGGGGTTAACGGTTGATTTATTGGATGTTTTTCTAGTTGTTTGGTCTGTTGTTCAGTACCCTCTTTGTTTGGGGCCGTTAAGGTTCGGTGGGGGGTCCGTTCCGATTTACACGTGTGCAGGGAGAGAAGTAGTGTTCTCTTATTACTCATATTAGCATGGTCGCTTCCATGGGTGCATGGGACGGCCCGGTAAGGTTAGGGGGCTAAGAATAAGTTATCAGGATTAAAGGGGTGGTTAGTATGTTTGAGCTTTAACGCTTTCTGTAGGGATGGCTGCTTTTAGGCCCACCAAAACATTATGCCTTGATTTAATTATGATCTTTACCCTCCTGGGAAAGTTGTATCTTGTGTCAAAGGGGCTGTACCCCCTTTGACTAACTCTCTTGGTTTCTTTGGGTGTCGAAAGGGGTTAGGACGAGGGGAGTAAAGAAGCCTAGAGGCTGAACTTCTATCCAATTCTCGGGCAACCAGCTATAACTAAGTTCGGTAGGTCTGTCACCTCTACTCAAAGTTCTTCCCACTCTTTTGCCACAGAGACGGGTTTGCCCTATTAATAGGCTGCCTTGGAGTAGCTCACTTAGTTTCGGGGGGTCAAACTAAAGTTCTCTTTGCTTGGATATTTCTGGCTAAATCATGATGCAAAAGGTACGAGGTTAAATCTCTGCTTTTTAGGACTTCACTGGGTTATTTCATTTCTCTTTCAGCGTTCCCTTGCGGTACTTTCTCTGTTGCTCCACATTTCCTTTTCTATCGCCTATACTAAGGGGGTAAAATGGTTTGTTTTATGAGTGATTAGAATATTTGGGGTTATAAATAGGGGTTTGTTGTTTTTGGTTGTGGGGGCTAGCTGTTAGGTGTCAGGGTAATCCGATTTGCACGGATGACTTCTCGGTGTAAGGGAGATGCTTTTCTGTCTTAGCTATACTCTGATTTTTCCAAGTGCACCTTCCGGTACACTTACCATGTTACGACTTGCCTCCCCTTTGCAGTTGAAGGGTTTTATTTATTTGTAGTTATAAGCTTGGGGAGAGTGACGGGCGGTGTGTGCGCGCTTCAGGGCCAGTTTCAGCAGAACACTCTATTTTCTGCTTACTGCTAAATCCTCCTTCAGATACGTGTTTCAGTGTGTCGTCCGTATGCACTGGGTTAGGGAATGTAGCCCATTTCTTCCCCTTCCATACGCTACACCTCGACCTGACGTTTTGGGCTGTGCCAATTTTGCTTACTATTAGGCCTTCACAGGGTAAGCTGACGACGGTGGTATATAGGCGGGAAAAACAAGGAAGGGTGAGGTTGAACGGGGGTTATCGGTTCTAGAACAGGCTCCTCTAGGTGGATCTAAAGCACCGCCAAGTCCTTTGGGTTTTAAGCTGATGCTCGTAGTACCCGGGCGGATAATAATTGTAAAATATTATCAATGTTTAGGGCTAGGCATAGTGGGGTATCTAATCCCAGTTTGTGTCCTAGCTTTCGTGGGTTCAGTTGGGGTAAAGCCACTTTCGTGATTGAACTTCTTGTCTTCGGGTGCGTATAACAGCTTTGAAGATGTTCGGCTTTAGTTTAAGGTTCAAACCTAACCACTCTTTACGCCGGTGTCTAACAACTTGGGTCTCTCGTATAACCGCGGTGGCTGGCACGAGTTTTACCGGCCCTCTTAGCTTTAACTAAGTCAAGTTTTCACTTATGGCTTAATGTTTATCACTGCTGAGTTCCCTTGAGGGTGTGGCTAAGCAAGGTGTCATGGGCTTATATAGGAGTGTGCCTGATACCGGCTCCTTGTTCCCAGGCAGGGAACTGTAGGGCATTCTCACAGGGGTGCGGATACTTGCATGTGTAAATTTAGCTAAAGTTGATAGTAAAGTCAGGACCAAACCTTTGTGCCTGCGGAGCTTTCTAGGGCTCATCTTAACATCTTCAGTGTCATGCTTTAATTAAGCTACGCCAGC